AAATAAATTATTTTTATAAATAAAAAAAAAACAAAAAAAGATTTTTTTTTTATTTATAAAAATAATTTAAATAACAATAATTAGTATATATATATAAAAACATATGAATATTCATTGTAAAATTATAAATAAAAACTTAATAATAATTTTTTATTTTTCCATTAAACATTTATAAATATAAATATTTAAAAAATTTTAAATTACATTTAAAAATATATTCAAGAATATATTTTTTAAATGTAATTTAAAATTTCCATTAAATATTTAACAAATAAATATTTAATAAAAATAAATAACCTAGCTATTTATCTTATATATAAATATTTATATATAAATATATTATATAAAGGATCTTGATTTAAATAATCAAGGATTCATATTTATAGAAATAAAGTGATAATAAATAAATAGAGAGTTTTTTTGAATTGTATTATCTCTATTAAATATGGATTAGTAATTTATAAACTAAACATTATTTATATAAATTGGGTTTTTTTTTGGGGGTTATTAATACATTTATTGAAGGTATATCCATTTATACACATAGATAATCTATATATCTTATATATAGATAATATATATATATATATGTAAAATTTTTTAATTTTTCAAAAATTTTTTTAAAAAATTAAAAAAAAAAAATTTTTTTTTTAAAAAAAAAAAAAAAAAAATTTAAATGATAATTAATTAAAAATTTATTTTAAAAAATATATAATTATTTTTTAAAAATATTTACTATTTTTAATTATTTAATAAAATTAATTAATTAAAATAATAATTTTTTATATAATATTAATTATCTATTAAATAAAACAATTTTTTTTAAATAAATTTTTAATTAATTATCATTTAAATTTTTTGTATAAAATTTTATTAATATAATATATATATATTATTAGGGGTGATATAAAATTATTTAAATAAATATAGGGGTATAAAAAATTTTTAAATGATAATTAATTAAAAAAAAATTTTTTTATAGACCAGTTACTCAAAATTAATTATTTAATTAAATATTAATAAAAATTTAAATAAAAATTATTTTATTTATATAAATAACTATTTTAAATTATTTATATAAATTTTATATTTTTTTAAAATAAATTTTTAATTAAAATATTAATTTTATAAAGTTTTATTTTAGCTTAAAAAATTTATTATTAATTTATATTATATGTAAATTTTTGTGTGAATTTATATTTATTTAAAAAATAAATATAATTATAATATTATATTAATTTATATTTGCAATAATTAATATTATTAATTAAAGAAATTTAAAAATAGAAATATTAATTTAATATTGACTTAATTTGTGCCAGCAGTTGCGGTTATACAAATAATATGAATAAATTTTATTAATAATAGTTAAATAGTTAATTTTATAAAATAAAAATAAATTTATTAAGTGAAATTTTAAATTTATCATATTTTTAAATATAAAAAATATTAAAGCTAATAATTTTTAATTATAAACTAGGATTAGATACCCTATTATTTAAAATATAATTTAATTTATTTGAGTAGTATTAGTTATATTCTTGAAACTTAAAAAATTTGGCGGTATTTTAGTCTATTCAGAGGAACTTGTTTTTTAATCGATAATCCACGATGTACCTTACTTAAAATTGTTAATCAATTTATATATCGTTGTTATTAGAATATTTTATAAGAATAATAATTTTCTGTAATTTTAATTAAAATTAATATCAAATCAAGGTGTAGTTTATTTTTAAGTATAAATGAGTTACAATAAAATATATTTATGGAATTAAGTATGAAAAATTTAATGAAATTGGATTTGATAGTAAAATTATAAAGATAAATAATTTGATTTTAGCTCTAAAATATGTACATATCGCCCGTCACTCTTGTTATTAAAATAAGATAAGTCGTAACATAGTAGATGTACTGGAAAGTGTATCTAGAATCAATTTAAAGCTTAAATAGAAAAGCATTTCATTTACATTGAAAAGAATTTTGTGCAAATCAATATAAATTGATTAATAATTATTTATTTAATTTTTTATTAAAATAATATAAATTATTAAAAATAATTATAAAATTTTTAATGTTTTAGTATATTATATAGAATAAATAAATTTAATAATAGTTTATTAGTATTGTAAAATAATATTGAAATATAATGAAAAATTTTTATTATAAAAGAAAATTTTATTTATTGTATCTTGTGTATCAGAGTTTATCAAATAAAAAATAAATAATTTTATTTTTCTCGATTTTAAAAGATTTAATAAATTATAAAAATTAATGTAATAAAATTATTTTACATAATTTATTAGAAATGAAATGTTATTCGTTTTTAAATATATCTAGTTTTTTAAGAAATAAATTTAATTTAGTTTTAAAAATTTATTTATTTAATTAATTTTAAATAAATAATTTTTTAAATTTAATATTTTATGGGATAAGCTATAAAATAAATTTTTATAAATAATAAATAAAAATTAAAATATTATATGTTTAGAAGTATCAATTTTTATTAAATTTGTTATAAATTAATTTTTATAATTAAATTATTTATTATATTTTAAATTTTTATTAAAATATTTATTTTAATTTTAAAAATAAAGTAATAATGATATAATTAGTATATTATTAATATAAAAATATATTTATAAATGAAAAGTTTATATAAAGAATTCGGCAAAAATAATATTCGCCTGTTTAACAAAAACATGTCTTTTAGAAATTAATTTAAAGTCTAACCTGCCCAATGAATTTTTTTAATGGCCGCAGTATCTTAACTGTGCAAAGGTAGCATAATCATTAGTCTTTTAATTGAAGGCTGGAATGAATGGTTGGACGAAATATTAACTGTTTCATTTAAATTTATAATAGAATTTTATTTTTCAATCAAAAAGTTGAAATATTATTAAAAGACGAGAAGACCCTATAAATCTTTATATATTTATTATTTTAATTTTTAAGATTTATTTAATTATAATAAAAAGATATATTTTATTGGGGTGATATTAAAATTTAATTAACTTTTAAAATTAAAAACATTAATTTATGAATAAATGATCCATTTTTAATGATTAAAAAATTAAGTTACTTTAGGGATAACAGCGTAATTTTTTTGGAGAGTTCATATTGATAAAAAAGATTGCGACCTCGATGTTGGATTAAGATATAAATTTAGGTGCAGGTGTTTAAATTTTAAGTCTGTTCGACTTTTAAAATCTTACATGATCTGAGTTCAAACCGGTGTAAGCCAGGTTGGTTTCTATCTTTAATTAATTAAAATATTTTAGTACGAAAGGATTAAATATTTAAATAATTTATTTTAAAATATAGAATTTAATTAAATATTTAAAAACTATTTTGACAGATTAATGTAATAAATTTAGAATTTATAAATGTAATTTATATTACAAATAGTACTTGTTTTATATAGAAATTGTTTTATTTTTAATTATAAGTTTAATATTAATTATTTGTGTTTTAGTGAGAGTTGCTTTTTTAACTTTATTGGAACGTAAGGTATTAGGATATATTCAAATTCGTAAAGGACCTAATAAAGTTGGATTAATAGGAATTCCTCAACCATTTTGTGATGCAATTAAATTATTTACAAAAGAACAAACTTATCCTTTAGTTTCTAATTATATTTCTTATTATTTTTCACCAATTTTTTCATTATTTTTATCTTTATTATTATGAATATGTATACCTTTTTTTATTAAATTATTTTCATTTAATTTAGGATTATTATTTTTTATATGTTGTACAAGATTAGGAGTTTATACAATAATAATTGCTGGATGATCTTCAAATTCTAATTATGCATTATTAGGAGGATTACGATCTGTAGCTCAAACAATTTCTTATGAAGTTAGTTTAGCTTTAATTTTATTATCTTTTGTATTTTTAATTAATAATTATAATATATTAAATTTTTATTATTATCAAGTTTATTTATGGTTTTTTATTATTTTATATCCTTTAGCATTTATTTGATTAATTATTTCATTAGCTGAAACTAATCGAACACCATTTGATTTTGCTGAAGGAGAATCAGAATTAGTATCAGGATTTAATGTTGAATATAGAAGAGGAAGATTTGCTTTAATTTTTTTATCAGAATATGCAAGAATTCTATTTATAAGTATATTATTTTGTTTAATTTTTTTAGGAGGAGATATATTTAATATATTTTTTTATTTTAAATTAATATTTATTTCTTTTGTTTTTATTTGAGTACGAGGTACTTTACCTCGTTTTCGTTATGATAAATTAATATATTTAGCTTGAAAGAGATTTTTACCTTTTTCTTTAAATTATTTATTATTTTTTATTGGTTTAAAAATTTATTTAATAAATTTTGTTTAATGAATTAATTATAGTAAAGTTAATAGAAAATTTAAGTTTCTATATTATGTTTTCAAAACATATACTTATTCAAGTTCATTAACTATTAATTTAATAAATTATCTCATCATTTAGAAATTAATGGATTAATTAAATAATATATAAAATATAAAATTGTTAATAATTGTCCAATTAATACATAAGGTGCTTCTACTGGTCGGGCTCCAATTCATGTTAATAAAATAATAATTGTTACTATAATTCAAAATAAAATTTGATTAATAGGATAAAATTCAATTCCTCGGAATTTTCTTAAGTTATAAAATGGTATAATTATTAAAATAGCAATTGATATTACTAAAGCAATTACCCCTCCAAGTTTATTTGGAATTGAACGTAAAATTGCATATGCAAATAAAAAATATCATTCAGGTTGAATATGAATTGGAGTTACTAAAGGATTTGCTGGAATAAAATTATCAGGATCTCCTAATATATAAGGATTTATTAGTGTTAATATAGTTAACAATATTATTATAATAATAAATCCTGTAATATCTTTATATGAAAAATAAGGATGGAAAGGAATTTTATCTAAATTAGAATTTAATCCTATAGGGTTATTTGATCCTGTTTGATGTAAAAATAATAAATGAATTATTACAGTAGCTGCTACAATAAATGGTAAAATGAAATGAAATGTAAAGAATCGTGTTAATGTAGCATTATCAACAGCAAATCCTCCTCAAATTCATTGTACTAAATCTAATCCTAAATAAGGAATAGCAGATAATAAATTAGTAATAACTGTAGCTCCTCAGAAAGATATTTGTCCTCATGGAAGAACATATCCTATAAAAGCAGTTGCTATTACTAAAAATAAAATAATTGTTCCTGAAAGTCAAGTTGGTGTAAATAAATAAGATCCATAATATATACCTCGTCCTACATGTAAATAAATACAAATAAAAAAAAATGATGCACCATTAGCATGTAATGTTCGTAATAGTCATCCATAATTTACATTTCGACAAATATGATCAACACTATTAAAAGCTAAACTAATATCAGCTGTATAATGTATAGCTAAAAATAATCCTGTTAAAATTTGAATAATTAAACATAAACCTAATAAAGAACCAAAATTTCATCATACAGAAATATTAGCAGGAGAAGGTAAATCAACTAATGCATTATTAGCAATTTTTAAAATTGGGTGATGAGTTCGTAAAGGTATATTCATTAGTTAATTTATTGATCGAAGTGGACCATAAAATAATTTAGTAATTTTTACAGTAGCAATTAATGTAATTAATAAATAATTAATTAATAAAATAGTAATTATATTTGTTGGATAATTATATAATTTATTTAAATTTAAAGTATTTTCTATAATGTAATTGTTTAATATAGAAATTGAAGTTATTTCATTATTTAATGAATTAAATATAATAATTATTTTATCTATAAAAATTATTATAATTATTAAAATAAATAAATTAATAAATAATAAAGTAATTATTTTTATAGATAAAGTAAATATTTCATTTGATGCCAATGATGTTACATAAATAAATAAAACAAGTATACCACCAACAAAAATTAAAAATAAAATATAAGAAAATCAGAATCTTTTTGCTATTAATCCTGAAATACAACAAATTATTATAGTTTGAATTAGTAATATTATTCCTATACTTAAAGGGTGATTTATTTGTAAAAATATAAATGCTAGTATTAAAATTATAATATATAAAATAAGTTGTATGATATCAAGAAGTAGTTTAAATAAAATATTAATTTTGGAGATTAATGATAAAGATTTCTCTTTTTTCTTGAAGTTTTAAAAGAAAAATTCTTATTTTTGATTTACAAGACCAATGTTTTATTTAAACTATTAAAACTAATGATAATATTAATTAATTGAGGATTACCTTTTTTTTTAATAATGATAGGTATTTTTATTTTTATTTCTAATCGAAAACATTTATTATCAATGCTTTTAAGATTAGAATATATTGTCTTATCATTATTTTATTTATTATTTATTTATTTAAATATATTAAATTATGAAAGTTATTTTAGTATAGTTTTTATAACATTTAGAGTTTGTGAAGGTGTTTTAGGGTTATCAGTTTTGGTTTCAATAATTCGTATATATGGAAATGATTATTTTCAATCTTTTAATATTTTACAATGTTAAAAATTTTATTTATATTAATTATAATATTTCCTTTTTGTTTTATAACAAATATATTTTGAATGGTTCAAAATATATTATTTTTTATAATATTTATTTTAATTATTTATAATTATTATACTAATTATTGAATAATAATTTCTTATTTTATAGGAATAGATTTATTATCTTATGGAATAATTTTATTAAGTTTTTGAATTTGTGCTTTAATATTAATAGCAAGATATTCAGTAAATAAATATAAAAATTATGAAAAATTATTTTTATTAAATTTTTTAGTATTATTATTAATATTATTTCTAACATTTAGAAGAATAAATATATTTTTATTTTATTTATTTTTTGAATGTAGTTTAATTCCTACATTATTATTAATTTTAGGATGAGGGTATCAACCTGAACGTTTACAAGCTGGTATATATTTATTATTTTATACTTTATTAGTATCTTTACCAATATTAGTTGCTATTTTTTATATTTATAATAATTATAACACAATAAATTTTTATTTAATTAATAATTATAATATAAATTATATAATTTTATATTTTTCATTAATTTTATCATTTTTAGTTAAGATACCTATATTTTTAGTACATTTATGATTACCAAAAGCTCATGTAGAAGCACCTGTTGCAGGTTCTATAATTTTAGCTGGGATTATATTAAAGTTAGGGGGTTATGGATTATTACGATTTTTCTTTTTTTTACAAATTTTAGGGTTTAAATATAATTATTGATTTATTAGAATTAGATTAGTTGGAGGAGTTTTAACAAGATTAATTTGTTTACGACAAACTGATTTAAAGGCATTAATTGCTTATTCTTCTGTTGCTCATATAGGAATTGTATTAAGAGGTTTAATAACAATAACATATTGAGGAATTTCTGGTTCATATACTTTAATAATTGCTCATGGATTATGTTCATCAGGTTTATTTTGTTTAGCAAATATTACATATGAACGATTAGGAAGACGAAGATTATTAATTAATAAAGGCTTATTAAATTTTATACCTTCTATAAGTTTATGATGATTTTTATTATGTTCTGCTAATATAGCTGCTCCTCCAACTTTAAATTTATTAGGAGAAATTTCTTTATTAAATAGAATTGTAAGTTGATCAATATTAACAATATTATTATTAATATTTTCATGTTTTTTTAGTGCTGCTTATACTTTATATTTATATGCTTATAGACAACATGGAAAGTTGTATTCAGGAATTTATTCTTTTAGAATAGGATTTATTCGTGAATATTTATTATTATTTTTACATTGATTTCCTTTAAATTTATTAATATTAAAATCTGAAATAAGTTTATTGTGATTATAATTTAAATAGTTTAATAAAAAATATTGATTTGTGGTGTCGATGATATGAATTTATTCATTTTAAATTATGAAATATTTATCAATTTGTTTAATAAATTTTATTATATTATTTATAATAAGAATTATTTTATTAATAAGTTCATTATATTTTCTTATAAATGAAATTATTTATTTTTTAGAATGAGAATTAGTTTCATTAAATTCTATAAGAATTGTTATAACTTTTTTATTTGATTGAATAAGTTTAATATTTATATCATTTGTTTTATTAATTTCTTCTTTAGTAATTTATTATAGAAAAGAATATATAATTCATGATATAAATATTAATCGTTTTATTATATTAGTATTAATATTTGTTTTATCAATAATATTTTTAATTATTAGACCAAATTTAGTAAGAATTTTATTAGGATGAGATGGATTAGGATTAGTATCTTATTGTTTAGTAATTTATTTTAATAATGTTAAATCTTATAATGCTGGTATATTAACAGCATTATTAAATCGAGTTGGAGATGTATTTTTATTATTAGCAATTGCTTGAATATTAAATTATGGAAGATGAAATTATGTATTTTATTTAGAGTTTATAATAAATGATAAAGAAATATTAATAATTAGAATTTTAGTAACATCAGCTGCCATAACTAAAAGTGCTCAAATTCCTTTTTCTTCTTGATTACCAGCTGCAATAGCAGCTCCTACTCCTGTTTCAGCTTTAGTTCATTCTTCTACATTAGTAACTGCTGGTATTTATTTATTAATTCGATTTAATATACTTTTATGTAATACATTTATAAGTCAATTATTATTATTATTAGCTGGATTAACTATATTTATATCAGGATTAGGTGCTAATTTTGAATTTGATTTAAAGAAAATTATTGCATTATCTACTTTAAGTCAATTAGGTTTAATAATAATAATTTTATCAATAGGTTATTATAAATTAGCATTTTTTCATTTATTAACTCATGCATTATTTAAGGCTTTATTATTTATATGTGCTGGTGCTATTATTCATAATATAAATAATTCTCAAGATTTACGATTAATAGGAGGTTTAAGATTATTTATACCTTTAACTTCTTCTTGTTTTAATGTGGCAAATTTAGCTTTATGTGGAATACCATTTTTAGCTGGATTTTATTCAAAGGATTTAATTTTAGAAATTGTTTCTTTAAGTATAGTAAATTTATTTATTTATTATTTATTTTTTTTTTCAACTGGATTAACTGTATGCTATTCATTACGATTAGTATATTATTCTATAACCGGTAATATAAATTGTAGTTCTTTAAATGTTTTAAATGATGAAAGTTGAATTATATTAAAGGGTATATTAGGATTAATATTTATAAGAATTATTGGAGGTAGAATATTAAGTTGATTAATTTTTATAACTCCTTATACAATTTGTTTACCTTATCATTTAAAATATATAACATTATTTGTATGTATTGTAGGAGGATTAGTAGGTTATTTAATTTCTAATATTTCTTTATTTATAATAAATAAATCTTTAAATAATTATTATATTAGAGTATTTGTAGGATCAATATGATTTATACCTTATATTTCAACTTATGGAATTATTAATTATTCATTAAAATTAGGAATAAATGCTGTTATAAATTTTGATCAAGGTTGGTCAGAATTTATAGGAAGACAAAATTTATATAAACAATTAATGGTTAATTCTCAATTCATAAATTTTTTACAAAATAATAATTTAAAAATTTATTTAATAATTTTTATTTTATGATTTATTATTTTAGTAATATTTTTAATTATATTATAATTTAAATAGCTTATATAATAGAGTATAACATTGAAGATGTTAGGGAGATTGTTAAATCTTTAAATAATTAAATAACTAAAATTAGTAAATATTTATAAAAAATATTTTTTATCTTTACAATGAAAATGTAATGTTTTATTAAACTATATAAATAGAAATATAAATGGAATTAAACCATTAAAATAAAAAGTTAGCAGCTTTTATTTGAACAACATATTTCTTTAATTGGAATTTATAATTCATTTTTATCATTAACAGTGATATACCTCTATTTTGGTTTCAATTAATTAGAATAAGGGTATTAAATACCTAAAATTAGGTCGAAACTAATTACAATATATCGTTTCATATTCAAGGTAAATTTAATTGAATAAATAATTTTTGAATGCAAATCAAATGTTATATTTTTAACTATAACCCTTTAATTAATTAGATCAGTTTAATATACCTTGGTTTCATTCATGATATAATCCTAATAATAAAATTAAAATAAAAATAATTGAAGTGATGCTTCATAATATTAAATTTGAAAATTTTAAAATTATAATTATAGGTAGAATTAAAGCAATTTCAACATCAAAAATTAAGAAAATAATTGTAATTAAAAAAAATTTTAATGAAAATGGTAAACGAGAAGAAGATATTGGGTCAAACCCACATTCAAATGGAGAACTTTTTTCTCGATCTCTAAAAGATTTTTTAGATAAAATAGTTGCTAATGTTATTACTACTATAGATAATGTTATTAAAATTAAAGAAATAAGAATAATAGAAAAAATTATTTATATTATTATGTTAATAAACCTTATGATTGGAAGTCATATATACTTTTATACTATATAAATATAAATATATTAACCTCCTCATCAATAAATTGATACATATAAAAATAATCAAACAATATCTACAAAGTGTCAATATCATGCTGCTGCTTCAAATCCAAAATGATGAGTTTTTGAAAAATGACTATTTAAATGTCGAATTAAACAAATTAATAAAAATGTTGTTCCAATTAAAACATGAATTCCATGAAATCCTGTTGCTATAAAGAATGTAGAACCATAAACAGCATCTGCAATATTAAAAGAAGCTTCAACATATTCATAAGCTTGTAATATAGTAAAATAAATTCCTAATAAAACTGTAAAAAATAAACCTTGAGTAGTTTGTGAAAAATTTCCTTCCATTAAACTATGATGAGCTCAAGTTACAGTAATTCCTGATGTTAATAAAATAGTTGTATTTAATAATGGAATTTGAAAAGGATTAAAAGGGGTAATTCCTAAAGGAGGTCAAATAGCTCCTAATTCAATTGATGGAGATAAACTTCTATGAAAAAATGCTCAGAAAAAAGAAGAAAAAAATAAAACTTCAGATAAAATAAATAAAATTATTCCTCATCGTAAACCTGTCGTTACAGAAAGAGTGTGTAAACCTTGAAAAGTACCTTCTCGTGATACATCTCGTCATCATTGATAAACTGTTAAGATAGTAATTACTGTTCCTAATATTATTAATGATATATTATATTGATGAAATCATTTAACTAAACCTGAAACTATAGTTATTGTTCCAATAGCTCCTGTTAAAGGTCATGGACTATAATCTACTAAATGAAAAGGGTGATTTGAATGTGTTGACATTTTTTAAATAAATTTTTAATTAATTATCATTTAAATTACTTCACTAGAGTATAATGTTCTTAATACAGCAAATACATAAGATTGAATGATAGCTACTGCAGATTCTAAAATTAATAATAATATTTGAACAATTAATAAAATAATAATAATTATTGATGATAAAGAAGGTCCTGTATTCCCTAATAAAGTTATTAATAAATGTCCAGCAATTATATTTGCAGTTAATCGAACTGCTAAAGTTCCTGGACGAATAACATTACTAATTGTTTCAATACAAACTATAAAAGGTATTAATACACCAGGAGTTCCTTGAGGAACTAGATGTGCAAATATATGTTGAGTATGATTTAATCATCCATAAATTATAAAAGCTAATCATAAAGGTAAAGCTAATATTAATGTTAAAGTTAAATGACTAGTACTAGTAAAAATATAAGGAAATAATCCTATAAAATTATTAAATAAAATTAAAGAAAATAATGAAACAAAAATAAGTGTTATTCCTTTTTGGTTAGGATTTCCTAATAAAACTGTAAATTCTTTATGTAAAGTAGTTAAAATATTATTTCAAATAATATGATAACGAGAAGGTATAAATCAATATATAGATGGAATTATTAATAAACCAATAAAAGTACTTAATCAATTAAGTGATAAACTTAAAATACTAGAAGAAGGGTCAAATACAGAAAATAAATTAGTTATCATTTTCAATTTATAGAAATTGTATTAATTTTTTTTGAAGTTTTAGATTTAGAAGTTAAAGGAAAATAAATGAAATAATTTATTATATTAAATATAATAAAAATAATTCTGAAAAAAACAAATAAAGATAATCATCTAATTGGGGCTATTTGAGGAATCAAAAAATATTATAATTATAATAATTTTAGTTTGACATACTAATGTTATATTTTAACTAATTTTTTTTTTTTTTTTTTTTTTTTTTTTTTTTTTTCATTAAAAGTAATTGCTAGATTACTATAACATGGTTTAAGAGACCAGTACTTGCTTTCAGTCATTTAATGTTAATTTAATTTATATTAGAAATTCATTTAATAAAAAAATTAATAGGTACGCTTTCAATAACAATAGGTATAAAACTATGATTAGCACCACAAATTTCTGAACATTGTCCAAAGAATAATCCTGGTCGATTAATTAAAAAATTTGTTTGATTTAATCGACCAGGAGTTCCATCAATTTTTACACCTAAAGCAGGAACTGTTCAAGAATGAATTACATCAGCTGCAGTTACTAAAATACGAATTTGAGAATTTATAGGAAGAACAATTCGATTATCAACATCTAATAAGCGAAAATTGTTAGTAGTTAATTCATTTGTAGGAATTATATAAGAATCAAATTCAACATTTAAAAAATCTGAATATTCATAACTTCAGTATCATTGATGACCAATTGATTTTAATGTAATAGAAGGTTCATTAATTTCATCTATTAAATATAATAATCGTAAAGAAGGAAAAGCAATAAATAATAAAATGAATGTTGGTAAAATAGTTCAAATTGTTTCAATTGTTTGTCCATGTAATAAATATCGATTTCTATATTTATTAAAAAATATTATAGTTATTATATAAGCTACTATAACTGTAATTATCACTAAAATTAATATAGTATGATCATGGAAAAATGTAAGTTGTTCTATTAAAGGAGATGCACTATCTTGTAAATTTAAATTTGCTCATGTTGCCATTTTTCTAATAAAAGTAAAATACTTTATATATGAAGCTTAAATCCATTGCACTAATCTGCCATATTAGAAATTAGATAATAATGGTAATTCTGAATAACTATGTTCTGCAGGAGGAATATTTTGATATCATTCAATTGAAGAATTTAATTGTATAGTATAAATTACTTGTCGTTGCTTAATTATACTTTTTCAAACAATAATTATGAATATAATAATTCCAACTAATGAAATTGTTGATCCAATTGTTGATACAACATTTCATGTTGTATATGCATCTGGATAATCTGAGTAACGTCGAGGTATTCCAGCTAATCCTAAGAAATGTTGAGGGAAAAATGTTAAATTTACTCCTACAAATATAATATAAAATTGAGTTTTTAATCATTTTATATTAAGTGTTAATCCTGTAAATAAAGGATATCAATGAACAAATCCTGCTATAATTGCAAATACAGCTCCTATTGATAAAACATAATGGAAATGAGCTACTACATAGTATGTATCATGTAAGATAATATCAAGAGAAGAATTAGCTAATACTACTCCAGTTAATCCACCTACTGTAAATAAAAATACAAATCCTAATGATCATAAAATTGCAGGTGTAAAAATTAGTTGAGTTCCATGTAGAGTTGCTAATCAACTGAAAACTTTAATTCCAGTTGGAATAGCAATAATCATTGTTGCAGATGTAAAATAAGCTCGAGTATCTACATCTATACCAACTGTAAATATATGATGAGCTCAAACAATAAATCCTAATAATCCAATAGCTAATATAGCATAAATTATTCCTAAAGATCCGAATGTTTCCTTTTTTCCACATTCTTGACTAATAATATGAGAAATTATACCAAATCCTGGTAAAATTAAAATATATACTTCAGGATGACCAAAAAATCAAAATAAATGTTGATATAAAATTGGATCTCCTCCTCCTGCTGGATCAAAGAATGAAGTATTTAAATTTCGATCAGTTAAAAGTATAGTAATAGCTCCTGCTAATACAGGTAGGGATAAAAGTAATAATAATGCTGTAATTACAACTGATCAAACAAATAAAGGTATTCGATCATAAGTAATTCCATGAGATCGTATATTAATAACAGTTGTAATAAAATTTACAGCCCCTAAAATTGATGATATTCCTGCTAAATGTAAAGAAAAAATTGCTAAATCTACAGAAGCTCCTCCATGAGCAATACCAGCAGAAAGAGGAGGGTATACTGTTCATCCTGTTCCAGCTCCATTTTCAACTATACTACTTACTAATAATAATGTTAAAGAAGGAGGTAATAGTCAAAAACTTATATTATTTAAACGAGGAAATGCTATATCAGGAGCTCCTAATATTAATGGAACTAATCAATTACCAAATCCTCCAATTATGATAGGTATTACTATAAAAAAAATTATTACAAAAGCATGAGCTGTAACAATAACATTATAAATTTGGTCATCTCCAATTAAAGCACCAGGATGACCAAGTTCTGCACGAATTAATACACTTAATGATGTACCTACTATTCCAGCTCAAGCTCCGAATAGAAAATATAAGGTTCCAATATCTTTGTGATTAGTAGAAAATAATCATTGTTGCAATAACAATTGAAAATAATTAATAATATGATTAAATGGCTGAAATATAGGCGGTAGACTGTAAATTTATTTATAAGAATTATTCTTTTTAATCAAAATCAATTTTTAACTTTATATTCAATAATGATATTAGATTGCAATTCTAAAGGAATAACAAAATAGTTATTAAAGTTTAATTATTTTAAAACTTAAAAGATTTTCTCATATTTATAACTTTGAAGGCTATTAGTTTTATTTAACTTAAAGTTTTATTTTAGATTAAATAAAATATAAAACTAATAATAAATAAACCAAAAGTTGAAATAAATGAGAAAAATAAATAAAAATTTATTGTAATATTTTTAAAATAAATGTTATAATTTCAATTATTTTCATAATAATTTAGTATAAAAGCTGTGTAGCATAATCGTAAATAAAAAAATAATGTTAATAAAGTTATAATAATTATAACAGATATTAAAAATAATTGATTATTAAATGTTAAATATTGAATTGTTAATCATTTAGGAATAAAACCTAAAAAAGGAGGTAATCCTCCTAAAGATAATAAATTTAAAAATAAAGAAAATTTTAATGATTTATTAAATATGAATAAAGAAAATAATTGATTTATATGATATAGTTTAAATATATTAAATAAAAAAATTAAATTAAAAGATAAAAAAGTATAAAATATAAAATAATTAATTCATAATGATTCATTTGAATATATACTTATTAATATTCATCCTAAATGATTAATAGATGAAAAAGTTATTAATTTACGTAAGGAAGTTTGATTAAATCCTCCTAAAGATCCAATAATAATTGAGAATAAAATACATCAAAATAATATTGATTTAATAATTAAATAAGAAATTAATATTAATGGACTAATTTTTTGTCAAGTTATTAAAATTAATGAATTTATTCAATTTAATCCTTCTATAACATTAGGAAATCAAAAATGAAAAGGGGCTGTTCCACTTTTTATTAATAATGCTGATAGAATTATTATACAAATATAATTGTTATTATTATAAGATATTTGATTTATAAAATTATTTTGATATAAAAATAAAATTGAAGAAAAAAATAAAATTGAAGAAGCTAAAGCTTGAGTTAAAAAATATTTTAATGATGCTTCATTAGATATTAAATTATTATCTCTTATTAGGGGGATAAAAGATAATAAATTAATTTCTAATCCTATTCAAGCACCTAATCATGAATTAGAGGAAATAGTAATTATTGTTCTTATTATTAAAATAAAAATAAATAAAATTTTAGAAGAATTATTAAAAATTAAAAAGAAAAGGATTAAAACCTTTATAAGTGGGGTATGAACCCAATAGCTTAATTAGCTTATCTTTTTATTTTAATTATAAATATATTTTAGTGTATGATGCACATGAGTTTTTGATACTTTTAGAATTGGTTTAATTCCATTAAATATAAAATAATGAATATAATATTAATTATATGATTTACTCTATCAAAGTAATCCTTTTGTCAGGCAATTCATTAA